CAACATCAAATGACCCAGAGAGTTTTTTTTATTAAAAAAGTATGAATCCACTTTTAGGAATTATTAAATCCTCTAAATGATTGTTCTGGTGTATCATGGAAATTCTTTGAAATGCAAGAATCAAATAATTCTCTGTGGTGTAACAAAATATCTTTGATTTCGCCCTCGAAAAAATTCTTATTTTTTATTTCCAAAGGAATATTCTTATGTTGCCTTGAACGGTGCGCTAATCCTTTGAATCCGGTACCAACGGGTATCATCCCTCCTATAACAACGTTCTCTTTTAGGCCTTTCAACCAATCGATCCGACCCCGGAGAGCAGCTTTGGCTAAAACTCGAGCAGTTTCTTGAAAACTCGCTTCAGATATGAAACTTTGAGTATTCAAAGATGTTCTTGTTATTCCCAATAAGATGGCCCTGTAACAGATCGATTCTTCCAAAGCGCGCCCCGTTCGTTCCGCTCGCAACAATCCAATTAGTTCTCCAGGTAAAAAAACATTAGACATTCCATCCTCGGAAACTAAGACTTTTGATGTTATTTGGCGTACAATAATTTCTATGTGCCTATTATGGATTTGTACCCCTTGGGATCGATAAACCTTTTGGATCTTATTAACCAAAGATATACGACTTTGCACTATAGTTAGCTCAGCACCAATCAAGAATCCCCAAGGAATTCCAAGAATTCTTGTTATATGCTCGTTCCAACCCTCAACTCTTTTTTCTAGGTTCATTGATATTGAATCAATTGAACGCACTTCTAACACTTGTTCCACCTTTGGAAGACCCTGCGTTATATCGCCGGATCTCGATTTTTCATATATAAATGTAACTAATGTATCTCCTTCGTAAAGGATTTCTCCATAATGGCCATGAACAGTTGCTCCTGGAGTGGCTAAATAAGGCTTAGCGGATCTTATTACTACAGAGTCAAGTTGAACAATCAAAACTTGACCCGATTTTAAGTGTGGTCCATTTTTGGCTATACATACATTTTCACAAATAAACTGTCCAAGACTGATTATTGTAGATGTTTCTTCACAATAATTATCATAATTATTGTAAGGGAGAAAATACCAATTCAAATTGAATGAATTCAAAACGATGTTACTGCATGGATCAGGATTATAAATCCTCCCATTTTCATCCATTAAATAATATTTAAGTGCTTGAAAGGTCTGTTTTAAATTTTCAAGTTGCAAATATTTAGTTACTAAAACCTGATTATGAGTTATTAAATCGTAAAATGAATAAAAATTCACAATTTGAAGGACTGTTCCTAAAGGGCCAATCGAATTCCTAATTTGAATTATAGGATTTTTTTTAATTGATTCTTTTATCACATTGTAATATTTTGCATCATTGAATGGACCCATTTGAAAACAATTAGATGATGACAAAATTATCAAAGATGGGCATTCCTTATTTTTATTTAACAAAGTGCGAATAGTTCCGTGATTTTGGCTAGGTGATTGTTGAATCTTTGTCTTGGAATAAATGGAATAAAAAGGATTGATATGGGTGTGATCTGACACATTATCAAAGATCAATCCTGAGCCTGACGGATCATTCCTTTTTCTGAGATACAAAATAGGGGATTTCACTAAGTCGATTCTTAGAAAATCTCGAATCAGGCCATTTGTACTTACTTCAACAAAGGAAGCACGGGCCTCTTGGATAGAAGAACTTTTTTCGTCTTCGTCCCAATTCAAAATTAAACAAGTTCGAACTAATTGAATACTTGTGTCAGAAATTCCCCGAATTGGTTTTCCATTTCCGTAAACAATATAATTGACAACTCGAAGTTGCATATTATCCTTTTCCTGGAACAAATCCGGGGGAAAGAGTGTTGCTAAATTTATACCGTCCCCTATTTCATATGTCACTACGGGTCGAACTAAAACAAAATACTTTTTCTTAGTAGATGTGATCCTTTGGACATAGATCCAATTTTTCAATTTTTTTGATTCCTTAGAATTTGTTTTTCCTGTTCCTGGTGGTATCAAGATGCCACTGTGTCGGGATATCTTATCCGTTTCTCCAGGAAAATGGATATCTCCCGAAAAAATTTGAACTTCAATCCTTTTTTTTTTTCTCTCCACTCGGACTAATCCGCCCACTCGGCTTCTTGTATTTAAAGTGATTCGTGTATCTACTCCAATCAAACTATTGTTCCGTACCATTATCGAAGAAGATTCAGGTAAAATATGTACTTCTTCGGGAATGAAAAAAAATCGATCTATTTTCATTTGGTATTTTTGCTTAAATTCTTTGATTCCTCGATACTCAATCAAATCCTCTTTTTTAACCATTGAATGCATCCCTATAGTCCCATATTTAGTAATTCCCGAACTCTTTCTTCTGTATCGAGGATCATCGAAATAAGCAAGAATACTATTTCTACGGAAAATACCCTTTATGGGTAGTTCAATCGATATACCCGAATGAGGCATTAGTTCTTTCTCTCGTTCTTGAATCGATTGGAATGGAATGACAAATC